AAAATAGATAGATACTAACCACAAAAATCTCTTTTGATCTGAGACAGATCGAAAAGAGAAACAAACATTCAATTCAATCACACACAGGATCCATAAAATTCGAAATTATGGAATTCACCGGGTTATGATATTTCAACCTTAATCTCATTAACCATTTTCATTCTCTAGGGAGCTTCGGCTCAAGAGTGAAAAAAATGACCATGTTGAAAACTCTGTGATCTCTCTTTCTTAGAGGGGCCGTATTGTGTTGGGGGTTCTTTGGGAGTGTGAATTTCTTTTGGGGTTTTTTCTTCCCGAAAGATTCTTCGAATCCGCCGGGTCCTGCAGCGACTATTTGGGTTCGGGATCTTCCGACCTAAATGGAGGAGGGTGAGATGGAAGAGACTGAAATGAAGGAGGGTGGGATGGAAGAGGGTGAACTCGCGGAGACTGAACTCATGGCGACTCAACTCGAGGAGATAGATCTGGAAATCAAAACTAAGACTGACCAAGTGTCAGCAAACCAATTCGAATTCATAGAACTATCTACCAAACTACACAAAGGATAGACCCTGCGAAACGCACGACTTTCCTCCTTAAAGCAGGTCGAGCGCCCGAGGGATTTAGTGAAAAGAAGGGATGACTAGTTGACAAGCGAACTCAACCGCCGAAAAAAAAATTGGAGGAATCGATTTCCGTCTTACTCGAAGAAATTTCCGTCTTAGAAAAAGAGAAGGCCGAGTTACTAGAGAGGGCCCAGAAGGCTGCTGCTATTCCCTCCGCAGGAGCAGTCAAATTCCCGGGGTTAAGTTGAGCCAAAGGTCAATCACCCTGCGGCTCCACAAGGAAGCCCAATTAAAGGCGCGTCTTCAGGTTCAAGAAACCGGCTCACTGCGCCAGGAGAAGGAGAATCCAGCGCTGCGGGGCAGGACGAGAGCTCCCCGGCGACCCCGGACGAGCTATAGTGGAACTAAGTATTTAGGGGGAATTCGAAAACCTCTCTTACGATATAGATTCGAATGAGGGTTCGGATAGAAAGGTACCAATCAGTAGGAATTCTTCTTTCTTCGGATATTGTATGTTGTAAAAAAGGTTCCCCTAAAATAAAAAAGAACCTATCCCATTTTTTACCTAGGAATATTCTATGCGAGGCACGCGTATCTCTATTGTATGGTATCAAGGAAGTATAGTATCATCTAGGGAATAAATAGAATAAAATAAAAAGAATAATCCGAACAATACATGTCTTTCACATCCAACTCTAAACAATGAGCAACCTCCTCATTTTTGAATGGCGGTTCCAAAGAAACGTACTTCTCTGTCAAAAAAGCGTATTCGTAAAAATATTTGGAAAAGAAAGGGGTATTGGGCAGCCAGAAAAGCATTTTCATTAGCGAAATCTCTTTCTACCGGGAATTCGAAATTTTGTTTTACCGGGAATGCGAGATTTTTTACGACAAAAAAAAAAAAAAGAACCAAGTCTTGGAAGAATCTGAATCAATATGACTCCCTGAATGGTATTGTCATTTTGAAAATGAAGGATTCCCATTAACTCATATTTTTCTTTTCAACGGATCAATACGAGACGGGACTGGTTATTGCGGTATGTAGAAGCAGAATAAGAAAGTCCTCCGCTTACTGTATTCTCCATTTTTTGACGAAGTAGTGAAGGACAAGATACAAAGTTTTCGCTTTCTTTTTAGTAGGTTTTTCGAATTTGTGAGATGGGGGTTGTCATTTTCCTCATCGATTCACTTTTCATAATACACTAACTAAAAGAAAAGTCTTCTTTTTCCTTTAGGAAGGATTTTTTTGGATTAGGGATTCCTAATATGGAGTCCAAATAAGGGTCCTATATTTGGGCTGTGGAATCCATCAAGATCTATATCTATATAGAGATATAGATCTTGAGAGCTTTCTTTTCTTCAGAAATATAGAATCTTTTTTTTTTTGAAGTACGCTAAAATTCCGAGAAAGATTGAAACCTTTTAGTTCTATGCCTGGATAGAGGACAGAACTATCTAGTTCCAACTGCTGCATTTCCATTCCAGGCAAAGTGAAACCAATGGAAAGCTCTTTGTGAAAGTGAAACCTAACACCCTACGATCCCACAATACTAATGATTGGGGAACGTTCAATTAGTAATTGAAACGAGTGTTTTTTCATTGATTGTCAGATTCCCTAAAAAAGATGTGATTGAATTGACTCCTTAGAATCTCGACGATTGAATAGGGATGGGCTATTATGTTTTCGAGTAAGCCGCTATGGTGAAATTGGTAGACACGCTGCTCTTAGGAAGCAGTGCTAGAGCATCTCGGTTCGAGTCCGAGTGGCGGCATCTTCGAAAAGAGATACAATAAATCCTATAATGAATGGAATTCCGGATTTCCATTCTAGTCTGGAAGGATCCCCCTTTTCTTTTTTATTTTAGGATTTGTTTATGATAGTCTCGACTTTACAACATATATTCACTCACATTTCTTTTTCGATCGTTTCAATTGTAATTAGTATTTATTTACTAACCTTATTAGTAGTCTACGAAACGCTAGGACTCTCTAATTCCTCAGAAAAAGGCATGAGAGTTACCTTTTTCTGTATAACAGGATTGTTAGTTACTCGTTGGATTTCTTCGGGACATTTCCCCTTAAGTGATTTATATGAATCAGTAATGTTTCTTTCGTGGGGTTTTTCCATTATTCATAGGGTTCCACATTTTAGGAACCAAAAAACCCATTTAAGCGCAATAACCGCGCCAAGTACTATTTTGACTCAAGGCTTTGTTACTTCAGGTCTTTTCGCAGAAATGCATCAATCCACAATATTAGTACCTGCTCTCCAATCTCAGTGGTTAATGATGCACGTAAGTATGATGGTATTGAGCTATGCAGCTCTTTTATGCGGCTCGTTATTCTCAGTAGCGCTTCTAGTCATTACATTTCGAACACGCATAGATATTTTTGGCAAACAAAATCATTTATTAACAGGGTCATTTGTTTTTGATGAGATCCAATACGCAAATGAAAGAGGCAGTGTTTTACGAAACACTTTTTTTCTTTCATTTCGAAATTATCACATGTATCAGTTGATTCAGCAATTGGATCGTTGGAGTTATCGTGTCATTAGTCTAGGGTTTCTCTTTTTAACCATAGGTATTCTTTCGGGCGCGGTATGGGCTAATGAGGCATGGGGGTCATATTGGAATTGGGATCCCAAGGAAACTTGGGCATTTATTACTTGGACCCTATTTGCAATTTATTTACATATGAGAACAAATCAAAATGTTCAAGGCACGAATTCCGCAATTGTGGCTTCTCTTGGATTTCTTATAATTTGGATATGTTATTTTGGGGTCAATCTATTAGGAATAGGATTCCATAGTTATGGCTCATTCCCATTAACATCGAATTGAAGAAGCGACCCAATCTATAGGAACATAGTCTGAAGTTTGTGTGAGTTTTTGAGAACCATTTGAATCCAGTAGTGATTCAAATGGTTCTCAAAAACTCCAAACGTATCTGATTCGAATGGACTTCAGTTTATTTTTCCTTAAGATAAGGAAAAATAAGACTTCTTTTTTTTCATTGTCCAGCGAATGGTTTTTGAAATCATAGCATGATTTGCTATCTTATTCATGAAAACTATCTTATCTATAAAAGTAAATAGGAGAGCTTCTACCTTGTCAACGGATAGTGAGAGAAGGAAATCCGGAGAAATACCAATCCCTATTACGGGTAGAAAGATACAGATCGAAACAAAAAGTTCTCGTGGTCCAGAATCCAAAAAAGAAGAGTTTGGGGCGGGAAATTGCTTGTATCCATAGAACATCTGGCGTGACATAGATAATGAATAAATAGGAGTTACTAGCATTCCAATTGCCATTACAAAAGTAATGAGTCTTTTTGGCATTCAAAGAGATTTTGGACTGGTAATTCTTCCAAAAAAGACTACCAATTCGGCAACAAAACCACTCATTCCCGGCAATGCAAGAGAAGCCATCGAGAAGCTACTGAACATTGTAAATATTTTAGGCATTGGGATAGCTATTCCGCCTATTTCGTCGAGATAAATAAGAGGTATTCTATCGTAACTCGTTCCTGCCAAGAAAAAAAGCGCACCACCAATAAAATAAATCCGTGAGAAATGATTTGTAAGATGGCTCCATTTAGTCCTGTATCGGTTATAGAAACAATTCCTAGAATTGTAAAACCCATATGAGATACAGAAGAATACGCTATTCTCTTTTTGAAATTGCGTTGGCCAGGAGATGTTGAAGCTGCATAGATTATTTGAACTGTACCTAGTATCATCAACCAGGGAGAAAATAGAGAATGAGCGTGGGGTAAGAATTCCCTATTGATCCGAACCAATCCATACGCTCCCATTTGGAATAAGATTCCGGCTAGAAGCATACACGTACTGTAATGTGCCTCCCCATGGGTATCTGGTAACCATGTATGTAAGGGTATAATCGGTGATTTGACAGCATAAGTAATAAGAAATCAAAAATAGTATTTCCAATGCCACCGGATACGATTGATTCGCTGAGAAATGGAAGGTTGCTTCGTTGGAACCATAGAAACCCATGCCCAGAACTCCCATTAATAGAAAAACGGAACCCCCCACAGTGTACAAAAGAAACTTTGTAGCTGAGTACAAACGTTTCTTTCCTCCCCACATGGATAGAAGTAGGTAAACAGGAATTCATTCTAACTCCCACATGAGAAAAAAAAAGTCAAAGATCTCGAGAAGAAAATGATCCTATTTGGCCGCTGTACATTGCTAACATCAGAAAATGGAACAATCGTGACTCCCGAGTCACTGGCCGAGCCGCTAAATTCGCTAAAGTAGTGATGAATCCCGTCAGGAAAACGGGTCCTATGGAAATTCCATCGATTCCGAGTCTCCAGTGAAAATCCAAAAAATGGATCCATCGAAAATCCTCTTCTAATTGGATTAAGGGATCGTCAAATTGGAAATGATAACAGAATGCATAGGTCATTGGAAGTAGGTCTATTGTGCATATAGAGAGAGTATACCACCGAATCATCTTATTTCCCCTATGAGGAAAAAAGAAAATAGAAGAACCCGCCGATATCGGAAAAATCACAATTATTGTTAACCAAGGAAAAGAATTTGTGGTAAAGACAAGATAAACTTTGACCAAAAAACCCGTGCTCGAAATAATCTTTTTGATCGAGTACGGGTTTTTGTCGGTAAGGAGAAAAAAATGGGTTCAAGTAGCGTTTTCTAGAACGTATCAATAAGCTAGCCCCATGCTTCGCGTTGTCTCATGCCATAAATAAACCCGGACACTCAAGAAATCGGTTGGACAAGCGGATTCACACCTCTTACAACCTACACAGTCTTCTGTTCTTGGGGCAGAAGCAATTTGCTTAGCTTTACATCCGTCCCAAGGTATCATTTCTAATACATCTGTGGGGCAGGCTCGCACACATTGAGTACACCCTATACATGTATCATAAATCTTTACTGAATGTGACATGGTAGCTATCCACTTTTTGAACATCATAAAGTTTCGATCTAGTAAAATCATAAAGGAATCCTATATGGTAGACACCAGACGAATCGAGGGTTTACCAGAATCGATTTCGAATCAATCTACTTCTGGATCTGCTCATGAGAGCGGTCCAAGATACTTTGATTTATTACGTTTTAGTAAACATGGGCCTATGTTTGTTTCTATCGTACATACCAATTTGAATTGGTGAATAGTCTATTCAGTAGTTAGATGATTCCCGCTATTTATTCAGCAAGTTCGATTGATTGATACGAGTGGATTTTCTGTTACGATGAATTGACGAAACAATCGCAGGTCCAATAGCGGCTTCAGCGCCTGCAATAGCTATCACAAAAATCGCGCAAATGTCTCCTTTTCATTGGCGACTATCAAAGAAATCAGAAAATGTTACGAAATTCAAATTTACCGCATTCAGTATAAGCTCAAGACACATAAATGCTCTAACCATATTTCGACTTGTGATCAATCCATAAATACCGATAGAAAAGAAAAAGGCACTCAAAACAAGTTCATGTTCAAGCATCATTGACCAATAACGCCTCTGCAATCTGGATTTATTTGCTTTCAATAGGAACAAAAACGCTGCTTTACTCCATTTTATTGACTCAAATCTCACAAGTCCAGAACAAAAAAAGGTATTGGTACTCGAATAGATCGAACGTTCAAGTATTTGACCAGACCGGGACAAAAAAAGCGAGCCAAGTCTTTTTAGGATATGCTTTGACTGGCATCCAATTGGAAATGGGGGGTGGATCGGGTATATATCTAGATAAATAATAAAGAAATTTGATTCGAGACATGATTCTGGGCAATGAATCTTGTTAGTTTGAGTTACTTATTCGGCGAGCAAAATAGAGGATTTGCTCCGTGATATTCAGATTCGAAGAGACTTAAACAAAGCTAATAATTCATTCAATCAAATACAAATAGGTATAATGTATGATCAATGCGATCAGGAGGTACGAAAAATGAATCGAAAGAACGTATTACAGGTCTTTCCAAAATGGCTAAAAGCTTTTCGGGTTTTTCTTTTTTTGAAAATACAAATCACACAAATTTGCATTTCATTGATTCGTTGGAGTTTACGTCCCCAAGTTCTTGTTTTTTTGGCCTTCCTGATTTTCTTTTTTTTATTTTCTTAGGCTCCCCTATTCTAGCTATTTGATCCTTTTTTTGACCAAATTTGGGTCAAAGAGTCACGGATGGAATTTCCCTAATGAAAGTCAATGAAAGTGGAAGAGAGGACAAGAAAGATAGAGAAAAGAGTACATCAAATCCATTTGGATTCGATAATGTATATCTATATAGAACATAAATGTGATTGAAGAAACGGAAGTAGAAGTATTTAAAGGAAATTCTCAGAACTGTCTTAGTCGAGTCTCTAGATTCTAGATTATAGCTATTCCCCTCCGACAGACACCTAACAAACACAAGAGGTCATTTTATCGCAATGAACGTTTTTCAACTCGCTACTGTAGTTCGTTTCTGTATGTGGATAACCAATGCATTCGTTGTGGCCGGACTCTTCATATATCTATTATATGAAGTTCGGGCCACAACAACTGGTTTTCGGATGGGGCAGCTCATCATGGTCATATCGATTTCCTATGAACCTCTCCGTCTAGCATTGGGTACACCGCATAGAATAACTCTCAGAAGGGTCCAAGTGAAAGAAAAAAAAAGGACCCGAAAGGAAAGGTAGAGAAACGATTCCATAAAATCCGAGAAAAGAAAAAAAAAGGACCCGAAAGGAAAGGTAGAGAAACGATTCCAGAAAATCCGAGAAAAGAAAAAAAAAGGACCCGAAAGGAAAGGTAGAGAAACGATTCCAGAAAATACGTATCCGTTTGGATTCGATAATGGAGATCCATATTCTGTATATAGAATATAAGGATCGGAAGTCGAAGTATTTAAAGGAAATTCTCAGAACTGTCTTAGTCGATTCTCTAGAATATAACTATTCCCTTCAGAATATATCAAACAAACCAAAGAGGTTCTCTCAATGAACATTTTTCAACTCGCTACTGTAGTTCGTTTCTGTATGCGGATAACCAATTCAGTCGTTGTGGCCGGACTCTTTTATGGATTTCTGACCGCAGGGACCATAGGGCCCTCGTATCTCTTGCTTCTCCGAGCTCGGGTTATGGAAAAAGGAAGCGAGAAGGATGTATCCGCAACAACTGGTTTTCTGATGGGGCAGCTCATCATGTTCATATCGATTTATTATGCACCTCTCCATCTAGCATTGGGCACACCACATAGAATAACTTTCGTAAGGCTACTCTATTTTTTGCTGTATTTCCTTTGGCGCAATGACAAAGACTTTTTTGATTCGGTAGCGACCCCAAGAAATGCAATGCGTAATTTATACACTCAATATATATTCCTTACTCATGTCATTTTTCCACTATTCAACCATTTCGTTTTGCCGAGTTCGACCTTACCCCGAGTAATCAGTATTTATATGTTTCGATGCAACAACAAGATGTTATTTTTAACAAGTAGTTTTGTTGGTTGGTTCATTGGTCACATTTTGTGCATGAAAGGGTTTGAGTTGGTATTCTTCTGGATACGGCAAAATCGTTCTATTAGATTGAATAGGTACCGTGCGGCAGACTTTCGAAATTCTCTGGAGCGAATCTTTACCATTCTATTATTTCTCTCCTGGGTCTACTATTTAGGTAGAATTCCGTCACCTATTAGGATGGAGGATGCGAAAAAGAAAGAAAAAAAAACCTCGGCAACGGGCCAAAGTGAGGACGAAACAGATGTAGAAAAAGACACAACAGATGTAGAAAAAGACACAACAGATGTAGAAAAAGACACAACAGATGTAGAAAGAGACACAACTTACAAACAGGGGCAAGAAGGCTCCGCCGAGGCATACCTTTCCCCTTTTTCAGAAGATTCGAACAACCTACTGAAAGAAAAGAAAGACTTCTTCTCAGAAATGCCTCTTGTGACTTTTCTTTTCGACTATAACCGATGGAATCGACCATTGCTATATATAAAAACGGATGGATTTGAAAAGGCTCTAAGAACTGAAATGTCAGACTATTTTTTTTCTACAGGCCAAAGTGATGGAAAACAAAGAATCTCTTTTGCATATCCGCCAAGTTTGTCAACCTTTTTAGAAATGCTAGAAAGAAAGGGGTTTTTGGACACACCCGAAAAACTCCCCTCTGATGAATTGGATAATCATTGGATTTATACCAATGAACAAAAAAGAAATAGCCTGAGCAACGAACTTTTCCATCGAATGGACGCTCTAGAAAGGGGGTCTCTTGATCTGGATGTACTCGAAAAAAGGACTCGATTATGTAATGATGAGACTGCACAAGAATGCTTGCCTAAAAGGTACGATTCTTTTTTGAATGGGCCTTTTCGCGGAATAATCTCCATCCCAAAATTAACCCCAAGCGTTAAGAAGGAAAATGAGAAGGAAAATGAGAAGGAAAAGAAAAATGAGAAGGAAAAGAAAAATGAGAAGGAAAAGAAAAATGAGAAGGAAAAGGAAAATGAGAAGGAAAAGGAAAATGAGAAGGAAAAGGAAAATGAGAAGGAAAATGATTCTGTAATTACCCCTCCAGGGGATTCCAACGAAAAAGTGTGGAGAAACAAGTTTCATGGTAGCCTTTTCCCTGATTACCAAGAATTTGAACAAAAACTAGATACATTTGAGGCACAATCTTTATTCTCAGACGAAGGAAAAATGGATTCGGAAAATCAAGTGCAATATATCTTCGGTACAAGTACAACTGAACCAAAGGAGCAAACAATTCAAAAAAACATAGAGGAGGGACTTGACCTAAAAGAAATTGGGAAAACGGTTCCTCGATGGACATACCAATTGATTGACGAGTCGGAGGAAATGGACCTGTCGGAACCAGACCCAGACTGGTCTCAAATTATTTCCAGAATCTTCAAAACTGTATTCATTTTGGATTGGAAGGACTATTATACGAAGCGGGGGGAGGAGGCGGAGTATAATGCGGAGGATGAAGATACTGAGGAGATTATAATACGTTATTCGAAACAATCGGATTTGAATCGAGATTTAATCAAAGGATCCGTACGCGCTCAAAGACGTAAAACACTTAGTTGGAAACTCTTTTTTCAAACAAATCTGCATTCCCCATTTTTTGTGGACAGAATAGACACAATTTTTTCCCCAATACTGAAAATTATGAATCCAATCTTTATGAATCCAATCTTTAGGATCTTTAGGAATTGGATAGGAAAAGGCGCGGAAGTGCAAACTTGGGATTACGAGGAAGACGAGTCGCAAGAAGGAGAGGACAGGGCACAAGAAAGGGAGGACGGGGCGCTAGAAAGGGAGGACACGGCGGAGGCCAAAGCGGAGAACGCGGAGGAGGAGCGATTAGAAATAGCAGAACTGTGGGATAGTATTCCGTATGGGCACGGAATAAGGGGTTATTTGTTACTAGCCCACTCAATTCTTAGAAAAAATCTAGTATTACCCGCATTGATTATAGCCAAAAACTTTAGCCTTTTTTTCTTATTTCCATTTCAATTCCCCCAAAAATTTCCCGAGTGGTACAAAGATTGGGACGAAGATTGGAAGGCATGGGGCAGAGAAAGGCATGTTAACTGCACTCACAATGGCGTTACAATATCCGAAACAGAATTTCCGAAAAATTGGTTCACAGACGGTATGCAGATAAAAATCCTCTTCCCTTTCCGTCTTCGGTACAGTTTTCAACTCCAACCCCATCATAAACAGAAAGATCCAATGCCAAAGAAAAGAAAAAAAGCAAAATTGCCAAAGAAAAGAAAAAAAGCAAAATTGCCAAAGAAAAGAAAAAAAGCAAAATTGCCAAAGAAAAGAAAAAAAGCAAAATCTTCTTTTTTAACAATTTGGGGAAGGGAAACGGAACGGCCTTTTGGTGCTCACCGAGACGAACCTCATCCTCTTGAACCTATTTATAAAGAATTTGAAAAAAAAATGAGAGAAGCGAAAAAAAAAAGTTTTCAATTGTTACACAATAAGGCAAAATGGATTCTAGATCCGTTTATCAAAATCAAACAACTTGAAAAAGGAAAGCTAAATAAAAAATTTGGAGTGAGGGAGGGGTATGAATTGAGTGAAACTCAAAATGATCCAAATTTTCTACTAAGGAATCAGATTTTGGATGAATCGTCTAGTCGAATTCAATCTATGGATTGGACAAAATCTGCACTTACAGAACAAAAAATAAAGGATCTGTCCGATAGGACAAGTACAATCAGAAATCAAATTGAAAAAATAACAAACGATAAGAAAACCAAATTTTTAATACCCGATAGAAATATGAGTCCTAGCGAGGCGAGTTTTGCTGAGAAAAGATTAGACTCCTCAAAAAACCTTTTGCAAATAGTAAAAAGAATAAATGTGCGATTAATAAGGAAAGGGCGCGTTTTTTTGGTATTTTTCATTGAAAGTATTTTCTCTCAAATTCTCAGTCGTATTTGGAACTATATTCATATTGTAGAAATTTGTCTTGAATTACTTCAATTAAAAAAAATAATTCTTGATACATACAATTACTTTACACAAAAAAATCACGAAGGAATTGATGAAAATCCAATGAATTGGATTTTGACTATAAGAAAGAAGTTTTATAATTCTAATATTGGTAATCAAAATTCAAAGACTTTTTCTGAGATAGTTTCCTTGTCACAAGCATATGTATTTTACAAATTATCACAAAGACCGGGTATTCACAAGTATCCCTTGAAATTTGTCCTTCAATATTCCCGAACATCTCTTTTTCTTAAAGAGAGAATAAAGAATTTTTTTGGAACACAAGGCATATTTCATTTCGAATCAAGGCATAAAGAACATGGAAATCCAGAACTGACTGAATGGAAAAACTGGTTAAGCGGTCACTATCAATATGATTTCTCTCAGACTAGATTGTCTAAATTTATGTCGCAAAAGTGGCGAAATCGGATCAATCAAAGTCGTAAGGTTAAAAATATAGACGCACCAAGTTTGGATTCCTATGAAAAAAATGAAAAAAACCAATTAATTCTTTTTGAGAAAAAAAAAGAAAAAGCAGCTTCATTAGCGGTAAAAAAAAAAAAAAAGAAATTTAAAAAACATTACAAATATGATTTTGTATCACATAAATATCTTAATTATGGAGAAAGAAAGGATTTTTCTATTTATGGATTGCCATTACAAGGAAACGAAAGTAAAGGGATTCCCTCGAAGTACATCATGTATAAACCGGATTTTTTTTCTATCCGGAGATATAGTAGAAAAAATGCGCATAGAAAATATTTGGATTGGAAAATCATCTGTTTTAGAAAAAACAGACATATTGAGACCTGGATCAATAAAAAAACAAAGATTGCGACTCATTATTCTCCAATAATTAGTACAATTGATAAAAAAGATCTTTTTTATTACGGGATTCATAAACAATTCAACTCATCCCAAAACAAAAAGAACGCCCCAAACAAAAAAAACAAAAAAAACCATCCTTTTGACTGGATGGGAATGAATCAAGCAAGACTAACTCAAACTCAGTGCAGTAAGAAATCGATTTATGAAAAATATAAGATGAGCCCATGGATCATACCAAGCAAATTACTTCTTTTCGAGTTTACTAACAATATCAATATCCGTGATAGTCGTGAAAAAAAAAATACCAAAGAAAAAGAAGAAAAAGAAGAAAAAGAAAAAAAGGATCTTGAATTAGAGAATCAAAATCAAGAAGAAAAAAAACAGCCTGGCCAAGAAAATCCTAGATTAAATCGACCAAACCAAGACCAAGGGAAGCCTACATCAAATCAACCAAATCAACCAAATCAACAACAAGATGTTAAACAAGAGTCTGGCGCATCAGACATTGAAAAAAAGAAAGAGAAAGATAAGAAGAAGTGGAAACCCCCAACCGACCTGGATATCTTCCTGAAAAGGTATGCGGTTTTTCAGTTGACATGGACCAATCTTTTTGAGGAAAATTTTCTCACTGTTATCAATATCTCTAGTTTCCTGCTTAGGATGAGAGATCCAAAGGAACTGGCTATATCCTTTTTTCGAAGAAAAGAAATGCCTCTGTCGATTCTAAAGTATCAAAAAACGAAACTTACTCTGGAAAGTGAATCTGAACTTACTCTGGAAAGTGAATCTGAACTTACTCTGGAAAGTGAATCTGAACTTACTCTGGAAAGTGCACCTGAACTTACTCTGGAAAGTGAACGTAAAATGACTCTGGAAAGTCTGCTGAAACCGACTCTAGAAAGTGAAGTTAAGCCTACTCTGGAAAGTGAACCGGAACCTCCAATTCTATTTTCCAACCCGCTAGAAAGTGGAGAAATACTAGTAAAACTAACTCCTATACCTAGAAAATGGGATGGTCCATTAATTATGTATCAAACTATTTCTATTTCACTGATCTATAAGAATAAACAACCAATTAATAGAAAAACAAATCGAAAATGCCAAGAAAAACAAAATGTTGATAGGAATTCTTTTTCTGAATTCATTACAAAAAAAAAACACGAAAAGATGGTCGGGAATATAGATGAAAATCGTTATGATTTGCTTGTTCCTGAAAACATTTCATCTCCTAGACGTCGTAGAGAATTGAGAATTTTAATTTGTTTAAATTCTGGGAAGGGAAATTTCGATGTTGTAGGTAAAAAGAAAAAAGTTTCCAACGACGTATCTATTCCACTCTTTAGTAACAGTAACAACAAGCATATTGATATAGATCCGACTCCATTCATGAAATCGAAATTTTTTCTGTGGCCAAATTATCGATTAGAAGATTTAGCTTGTATGAATCGCTATTGGTTTGATACTAACAATGGTAGCCGGTTCAGTATGTTAAGGATCAAAATGTATCCATCTTTGAGAATTCATTGATGGGATATATATCAGAATAAATTATTCTCACAGGTCAAACTCCCACTTGGGAGTTTGACAAAAAAATACTCAATAAAATACTGACCTATACTCCACATTCAACAACGGGACATTCAACAGTCCGATGTCGGAGCCAGAGTACCAATAAAAGAAAAGAGCTTTATTTAGTATCCATACCATACATAAAATAGGCTCTTTTCTCTTTCTTATCTAAAACCGTGATCTGGGGATATGATATGGGTTTTGCGGTTGGTTTGGTGGGTGGAGAACTCTCCCTTACTATGCTCTCAAATTGGATTCATTCTTAATGAAATCAACATTAGTCAGTATTTATTTGTGGGTATTGTATCCCAACTGAAAATGAATGTCATTATTTTTATTGAGTGGTCAAATCCATATCTGTAATTTGTAGAAACTTAAAATAAACCAAGTGGGAGAAGGACTCTTTTTATGATCAAAAGTACATTTATTTCAGTTATTTCGCAAGAAGAAAACAAGGGGTCTGTTGAATTTCAAGTATTCAGTTTCACCAAGAAACTAAAGAAAGTAACTTCTCATTTGAAATTACACAAAAAAGATTATTTATCTCAGAGAGGTTTACAGAAAACTCTGGGAAAACGCCAACGGTTGCTGACGTATTTGTCAAATAAAAATAAAGTACGTTATAAAGAATTAATAGATCAGTTGGATATTCGGGAGTTAAAAACGCGTTAAGTTAAGTGAGAAGTGAATTAGAAGAGCCCTTAGTAGCATTATTTGATTTGTCAGAGCTTGAATTTTGATGAACTTTCTTTAGTTTTCAGCAATTCATAGAATACTGATCCTGAATCGGGGAAAACGCATATGAATGTACCGACGACAAAAAAAGACCTTATGATAGTCAAAAATGATGGAATCCATAAAAATGATTCAACAAGCTCTAGAAGGACTTCCCCGGGGGGCCTATGAGATCCGGCGCTTTGGCAGAGAAAGGGATTCAGAGTGTTGAATATCGATTCATTAGTCAAAAACCATCTCCAGCTTTTGAATTGTTGAAACAAGAGCTTTATATGAAAGTGGAGGCTCCAACGACGTAAATTAAGTTATCAGTGATAATATCATATAATATTAAACATCTTATTTGAAACCAACCCTTTAAATTAAAAATTAAAATTAAAAAATTAAACAAAATGCATAAAATGCCGAAAGGAAAACCAAAGAACCAAGGACTTCGAACTTGGTTCAAGATTATCTTCGTTACCTCGCTAGGTCTGATTACCATTTTCGTTTCTTTGACGTATGCGCAAACTTTGGTAAAAAAAAAAACCCAACTAGAAACTGTCAAGTTAACGACACCGTCTTTAGTGACATCTGCAGATCCAGAAAAATCTTCATTGCCCGCCCAGTCGACCGATGTCGTGAAATTCAATTCACTTCTAAAGTCTACCGTGGCAAAACCGATTTACCTTAATGGATCATTTCAGCTCTTCCCATTGAATGATGGGACCGGTACGTATATAATACGATCTTCTGAGATTGAGATACGTTCGGAAAGTCAACCGCAAGAGGAAGAGGAAGAGGTTCGTAGGGAGTCTCGGCAAGAAGCTCTTACTTGCGACTACGACCCGCCTGAGGTGGAATCAGAAAGACCGAGACGACGAAAGAAACCGTCGTCTCAGATACGTTCTGAAAGAGCACTGAGGCAGGTTCGTAGGGAGTCTCGGCAAGAAGCTCTTACTTGCGACTACGACCCGCCTGAGGTGGAATCCGCAGACGAAGAATCAGAATCAGAAAGACCGAGACGACGAAAGAAACCGGCGGTTCAGATACGTTCGGAAAGGGAATTCAGGGAGGAGGTTCGTAGGGAGACTTTGCTTACTTGCTTTTACCTACCGCCTGCCCAAAGACCGAGACGACGGTTTCTTTCGTCGTCTCAGATACGTTCTGAAAGGGCACTGAGAGGGGTTCGTAGGGAGTCTCGGCAAGAAGCTCTTACTTGCGACTACGACCCGCCTGAGGTGGAATCCGCAGAATCAGAAAGACCGAGACGACGAAAGAAACCGGCGGTTCAGATACGTTCGGAAAGGGAATTCAGGGAGGAGGTTCGTAGCGAGCCTTTGCTTACTTGCTTTTACCTACCGCGCGGAATCCGAATCAGAAAGACCGAGACGACGGAAGAAACCGGCGGTTCAGATACGTTCTGAAAGGGAATTGAGGGAGGAGGTTCGTAGGGAGCCTTTGCTTACTTGCTTTTACCTACCGCCTGACCCAGAATCAGAAAGACCGAGACGACGGTTTCTTTCGTCGTCTCAGATACGTTCTGAAAGGGCACTGAGGGAGGTTCGTAGGGAGCCTTTGCTTACTTGCTTTTACCTACCGTGCGGAATCCGAATCCAAGGAAAAAGAAAAGCCAATCCGGAGTAGAATAGTACTATGTTCATTCAACAGGCCGATGTCGGAGACAGAGGACGAGGACCAATAAAAGAAAAGAGCTTTATTTAGTATCCATTCATGAAATGGAAATTTTTTCTTTGGACAAATTATCGATTAGAAGATTTAGCTTGTATGAATCACCATTGGCTTGATACTAGTAATTAATAGGAGCTGTTTCAGTATGTTAAGGATCAAAATGTATCTACGCTTGAGAATTCGTTGATGATAGACGTTTCAGAAGAAATTTTTCTATTCTATAGGATTGAATAAAGAAAAAAAGACTTTCCAAGGAAACCATTATTTATTTTATGGACAAAAAGCCATTTTTTTCAGTTAGTTCGAAAGAAGAAAACAAGGTCCTTTCTTTTTCTAAAAATTCGAAAAAGCAGCCATTTTACAAAGTCATTTGGAATTGGTTGTTTATTTGTGGCGTAATGTGTCTGGTACTATTGGTTTGGAAATTCTTCGGCAAACCTCCGGAGAATACTCCCAAACCTTTATACCCTGCCTTTAATGTGCTAGGCCATACGGATCCTGAGAATCCTTATTTGATTGATGTAGATTCAGACGGGTTCTTTTTGGATAAATGGGTAAATGGGGCTACGCAAATCGCGGATTCTCCTGAGATTTCGATGAAAATCAGAGAATGGGAATCGAAAAAACCACTCATGATAGAGATAAGAAAGCGGATCCGAGACAACTCTGTCAGAATTTATCGCTTCGCCGAGTGCTCTACGGCAATGAGCAGGGCGGGCTTAACCCCAAGCCAAATGATACAGCGTGATCCGCGCGTTCCCAAGTTCCTAGTGGAGGTTTATTCTTTTCAATCGGCTCATCATTGCCCAGTTAAGCGAAGAAATTGCAGCCTTGGAAGAGGCTGCTCCTCAACTCAAAGACCAGACCCGTCGGGCACGAGCAGTCGCCGTCAATGACCGTAGGACTAAATAAAGAAAAAAAAACTCTCCGAGGAAACAATAACAATATATGGACAAAAAGCCATTTCTTTTCTTTCAGTTATTTCGCAAGAAGAAAACAAGGTACTTTCTATTTCTAATGTATATTTCTAATTTCACAAAATAAAATTTCGCTTCGTTTAGTAATAACTTAATCCTTCAATAAAAATAAAAAAAAAATACTAATTGTAAAAATTTAAACCCGTTTTTCATTAGGAAAATAGGAAAAAAAATTAGCCATTCCCCAGCCGTTAGTTATCATTTTACAAAGAAGTGGTCGGTGAAGTGGTCGGTTAGGAATACTAAGGTATATAATTGATTCATTCAGTAGAAATAATCTAAGTTATTAGAAATAATCTAAGTTATTTCAATAAAAAATATAAAAATAGGTATCTCCGCATAAAATAAAAGATAAAATAAAAGTAATTAGGGAGGTCTTTAAGTTATTTAAATTTAAGTAAGATTTAAGTTTAAATAAGTAAGTTATTAAGTTTAAGTAAGTAAGTTAGTAGAAACGATCAATTAGTATTTTTTTTTTATTTTTATTGAAGGATTAAGTTATTACTAAACGAAGCGAAATTTTATTTTGTGAAATTAGAAATATACATTAGAAATAGAAAGTACCTTGTTTTCTTCTTGCGAAATAACTGAAAGAAAAGAAATGGCTTTTTGTCCATATATTGTTATTGTTTCCTCGGAGAGTTTTTTTTTCTTTATTTAGTCCTACGGTCATTGACGGCGACTGCTCGTGCCCGACGGGTCTGGTCTTTGAGTTGAGGAGCAGCCTCTTCCAAGGCTGCAATTTCTTCGCTTAACTGGGCAATGATGAGCCGATTGAAAAGAATAAACCTCCACTAGGAACTTGGGAACGCGCGGATCACGCTGTATCATTTGGCTTGGGGTTAAGCCCGCCCTGCTCATTGCCGTAGAGCACTCGGCGAAGCGATAAATTCTGACAGAGTTGTCTCGGATCCGCTTTCTTATCTCTATCATGAGTGGTTTTTTCGATTCCCATTCTCTGATTTTCATCGAAATCTCAGGAGAATCCGCGATTTGCGTAGCCCCATTTACCCATTTATCCAAAAAGAACCCGTCTGAATCTACATCAATCAAATAAGGATTCTCAGGATCCGTATGGCCTAGCACATTAAAGGCAGGGTATAAAGGTTTGGGAGTATTCTCCGGAGGTTTGCCGAAGAATTTCCAAACCAATAGTACCAGACACATTACGCCACAAATAAACAACCAATTCCAAATGACTTTGTAAAATGGCTGCTTTTTCGAATTTTTAGAAAAAGAAAGGACCTTGTTTTCTTCTTTCGAACTAACTGAAAAAAATGGCTTTTTGTCCATAAAATAAATAATGGTTTCCTTGGAAAGTCTTTTTTTCTTTATTCAATCCTATAGAATAGAAAAATTTCTTCTGAAACGTCTATCATCAACGAATTCTCAAGCGTAGATACATTTTGATCCTTAACATACTGAAACAGCTCCTATTAATTACTAGTATCAAGCCAATGGTGATTCATACAAGCTAAATCTTCTAATCGATAATTTGTCCAAAGAAAAAATTTCCATTTCATGAATGGATACTAAATAAAGCTCTTTTCTTTTATTGGTCCTCGTCCTCTGTCTCCGACATCGGCCTGTTGAATGAACATAGTACTATTCTACTCCGGATTGGCTTTTCTTTTTCCTTGGATTCGGATTCCGCACGGTAGGTAAAAGCAAGTAAGCAAAGGCTCCCTACGAACCTCCCTCAGTGCCCTTTCAGAACGTATCTGAGACGACGAAAGAAACCGTCGTCTCGGTCTTTCTGATTCTGGGTCAGGCGGTAGGTAAAAGCAAGTAAGCAAAGGCTCCCTACGAACCTCCTCCCTCAATTCCCTTTCAGAACGTATCTGAACCGCCGGTTTCTTCCGTCGTCTCGGTCTTTCTGATTCGGATTCCGCGCGGTAGGTAAAAGCAAGTAAGCAAAGGCTCGCTACGAACCTCCTCCCTGAATTCCCTTTCCGAACGTATCTGAACCGCCGGTTTCTTTCGTCGTCTCGGTCTTTCTGATTCTGCGGATTCCACCTCAGGCGGGTCGTAGTCGCAAGTAAGAGCTTCTTGCCGAGACTCCCTACGAACCCCTCTCAGTGCCCTTTCAGAACGTATCTGAGACGACGAAAGAAACCGTCGTCTCGGTCTTTGGGCAGGCGGTAGGTAAAAGCAAGTAAGCAAAGTCTCCCTACGAACCTCCTCCCTGAATTCCCTTTCCGAACGTATCTGAACCGCCGGTTTCTTTCGTCGTCTCGGTCTTTCTGATTCTGATTCTTCGTCTGCGGATTCCACCTCAGGCGGGTCGTAGTCGCAAGTAAGAGCTTCTTGCCGAGACTCCCTACGAACCTGCCTCAGTGCTCTTTCAGAACGTATCTGAGACGACGGTTTCTTTCGTCGTCTCGGTCTTTCTGATTCCACCTCAGGCGGGTCGTAGTCGCAAGTAAGAGCTTCTTGCCGAGACTCCCTACGAACCTCTTCCTCTTCCTCTTGCGGTTGACTTTCCGAACGTATCTCAATCTCAGAAGATCGTATTATATACGTACCGGTCCCATCATTCAATGGGAAGAGCTGAAATGATCCATTAAGGTAAATCGGTTTTGCCACGGTAGACTTTAGAAGTGAATTGAATTTCACGACATCGGTCGACTGGGCGGGCAATGAAGATTTTTCTGGATCTGCAGATGTCACTAAAGACGGTGTCGTTAACTTGACAGTTTCTAGTTGGGTTTTTTTTTTTACCAAAGTTTGCGCATACGTCAAAGAAACGAAAATGGTAATCAGACCTAGCGAGGTAACGAAGATAATCTTGAACCAAGTTCGAAGTCCTTGGTTCTTTGGTTTTCCTTTCGGCATTTTATGCATTTTGTTTAATTTTTTAATTTTAATTTTTAATTTAAAGGGTTGGTTTCAAATAAGATGTTTAATATTATATGATATTATCACTGATAACTTAATTTACGTCGTTGGAGCCTCCACTTTCATATAAAGCTCTTGTTTCAACAATTCAAAAGCTGGAGATGGTTTTTGACTAATGAATCGATATTCAACACTCTGAATCCCTTTCTCTGCCAAAGCGCCGGATCTCATAGGCCCCCCGGGGAAGTCCTTCTAGAGCTTGTTGAATCATTTTTATGGATTCCATCATTTTTGACTATCATAAGGTCTTTTTTTGTCGTCGGTACATTCATATGCGTTTTCCCCGATTCAGGATCAGTATTCTATGAATTGCTGAAAACTAAAGAAAGTTCATCAAAATTCAAGCTCTGACAAATCAAATAATGCTACTAAGGGCTCTTCTAATTCACTTCTCACTTAACTTAACGCGTTTTTAACTCCCGAATATCCAACTGATCTATTAATTCTTTATAACGTACTTTATTTTTATTTGACAAATACGTCAGCAACCGTTGGCGTTTTCCCAGAGTTTTCTGTAAACCTCTCTGAGATAAATAATCTTTTTTGTGTAATTTCAAATGAGAAGTTACTTTCTTTAGTTTCTTGGTGAAACTGAATACTTGAAATTCAACAGACCCCTTGTTTTCTTCTTGCGAAATAACTGAAATAAATGTACTTTTGATCATAAAAAGAGTCCTTCTCCCACTTGGTTTATTTTAAGTTTCTACAAATTACAGATATGGATTTGACCACTCAATAAAAATAATGACATTCATTTTCAGTTGGGATACAATACCCACAAATAAATACTGACTAATGTTGATTTCATTAAGAATGAATCCAATTTGAGAGCATAGTAAGGGAGAGTTCTCCACCCACCAAACCAACCGCAAAACCCATATCATATCCCCAGATCACGGTTTTAGATAAGAAAGAGAAAAGAGCCTATTTTATGTATGGTATGGATACTAAATAAAGCTCTTTTCTTTTATTGGTACTCTGGCTCCGACATCGGACTGTTGAATGTCCCGTTGTTGAATGTGGAGTATAGGTCAGTATTTTATTGAGTATTTTTTTGTCAAACTCCCAAGTGGGAGTTTGACCTGTGAGAATAATTTATTCTGATATATATCCCATCAATGAATTCTCAAAGATGGATACATTTTGATCCTTAACATACTGAACCGGCTACCATTGTTAGTATCAAACCAATAGCGATTCATACAAGCTAAATCTTCTAATCGATAATTTGGCCACAGAAAAAATTTCGATTTCATGAATGGAGTCGGATCTATATCAATATGCTTGTTGTTACTGTTACTAAAGAGTGGAATAGATACGTCGTTGGAAACTTTTTTCTTTTTACCTACAACATCGAAATTTCCCTTCCCAGAATTTAAACAAATTAAAATTCTCAATTCTCTACGACGTCTAGGAGATGAAATGTTTTCAGGAACAAGCAAATCATAACGATTTTCATCTATATTCCCGACCATCTTTTCGTGTTTTTTTTTTGTAATGAATTCAGAAAAAGAATTCCTATCAACATTTTGTTTTTCTTGGCATTTTCGATTTGTTTTTCTATTAATTGGTTGTTTATTCTTATAGATCAGTGAAATAGAAATAGTTTGATACATAATTAATGGACCATCCCATTTTCTAGGTATAGGAGTTAGTTTTACTAGTATTTCTCCACTTTCTAGCGGGTTGGAAAATAGAATTGGAGGTTCCGGTTCACTTTCCAGAGTAGGCTTAACTTCACTTTCTAGAGTCGGTTTCAGCAGACTTTCCAGAGTCATTTTACGTTCACTTTCCAGAGTAAGTTCAGGTGCACTTTCCAGAGTAAGTTCAGATTCACTTTCCAGAGTAAGTTCAGATTCACTTTCCAGAGTAAGTTCAGATTCACTTTCCAGAGTAAGTTTCGTTTTTTGATACTTTAGAATCGACAGAGGCATTTCTTTTCTTCGAAAAAAGGATATAGCCAGTTCCTTTGGATCTCTCATCCTAAGCAGGAAACTAGAGATATTGATAACAGTGAGAAAATTTTCCTCAAAAAGATTGGTCCATGTCAACTGAAAAACCGCATACCTTTTCAGGAAGATATCCAGGTCGGTTGGGGGTTTCCACTTCTTCTTATCTTTCTCTTTCTTTTTTTCAATGTCTGATGCGCCAGACTCTTGTTTAACATCTTGTTGTTGATTTGGTTGATTTGGTTGATTTGATGTAGGCTTCCCTTGGTCTTGGTTTGGTCGATTTAATCTAGGATTTTCTTGGCCAGGCTGTTTTTTTTCTTCTTGATTTTGATTCTCTAATTCAAGATCCTTTTTTTCTTTTTCTTCTTTTTCTTCTTTTTCTTTGGTATTTTTTTTTTCACGACTATCACGGATATTGATATTGTTAGTAAACTCGAAAAGAAGTAATTTGCTTGGTATGATCCATGGGCTCATCTTATATTTTTCATAAATCGATTTCTTACTGCACTGAGTTTGAGTTAGTCTTGCTTGATTCATTCCCATCCAGTCAAAAGGATGGTTTTTTTTGTTTTTTTTGTTTGGGGCGTTCTTTTTGTTTTGGGATGAGTTGAATTGTTTATGAATCCCGTAATAAAAAAGATCTTTTTTATCAATTGTACTAATTATTGGAGAATAATGAGTCGCAATCTTTGTTTTTTTATTGATCCAGGTCTCAATATGTCTGTTTTTTCTAAAACAGATGATTTTCCAATCCAAATATTTTCTATGCGCATTTTTTCTACTATATCTCCGGATAGAAAAAAAATCCGGTTTATACATGATGTACTTCGAGGGAATCCCTTTACTTTCGTTTCCTTGTAATGGCAATCCATAAATAGAAAAATCCTTTCTTTCTCCATAATTAAGATATTTATGTGATACAAAATCATATTTGTAATGTTTTTTAAATTTCTTTTTTTTTTTTTTTACCGCTAATGAAGCTGCTTTTTCTTTTTTTTTCTCAAAAAGAATTAATTGGTTTTTTTCATTTTTTTCATAGGAATCCAAACTTGGTGCGTCTATATTTTTAACCTTACGACTTTGATTGATCCGATTTCGCCACTTTTGCGACATAAATTTAGACAATCTAGTCTGAGAGAAATCATATTGATAGTGACCGCTTAACCAGTTTTTCCATTCAGTCAGTTCTGGATTTCCATGTTCTTTATGCCTTGATTCGAAATGAAATATGCCTTGTGTTCCAAAAAAATTCTTTATTCTCTCTTTAAGAAAAAGAGATGTTCGGGAATATTGAAGGACAAATTTCAAGGGATACTTGTGAATACCCGGTCTTTGTGATAATTTGTAAAATACATATGCTTGTGACAAGGAAACTATCTCAGAAAAAGTCTTTGAATTTTGATTACCAATATTAGAATTATAAAACTTCTTTCTTATAGTCAAAATCCAATTCATTGGATTTTCATCAATTCCTTCGTGATTTTTTTGTGTAAAGTAATTGTATGTATCAAGAATTATTTTTTTTAATTGAAGTAATTCAAGACAAATTTCTACAATATGAATATAGTTCCAAATACGACTGAGAATTTGAGAGAAAATACTTTCAATGAAAAATACCAAAAAAACGCGCCCTTTCCTTATTAATCGCACATTTATTCTTTTTACTATTTGCAAAAGGTTTTTTGAGGAGTCTAATCTTTTCTCAGCAAAACTCGCCTCGCTAGGACTCATATTTCTATCGGGTATTAAAAATTTGGTTTTCTTATCGTTTGTTATTTTTTCAATTTGATTTCTGATTGTACTTGTCCTATCGGACAGATCCTTTATTTTTTGTTCTGTAAGTGCAGATTTTGTCCAATCCATAGATTGAATTCGACTAGACGATTCATCCAAAATCTGATTCCTTAGTAGAAAATTTGGATCATTTTGAGTTTCACTCAATTCATACCCCTCCCTCACTCCAAATTTTTTATTTAGCTTTCCTTTTTCAAGTTGTTTGATTTTGATAAACGGATCTAGAATCCATTTTGCCTTATTGTGTAACAATTGAAAACTTTTTTTTTTCGCTTCTCTCATTTTTTTTTCAAATTCTTTATAAATAGGTTCAAGAGGATGAGGTTCGTCTCGGTGAGCACCAAAAGGCCGTTCCGTTTCCCTTCCCCAAATTGTTAAAAAAGAAGATTTTGCTTTTTTTCTTTTCTTTGGCAATTTTGCTTTTTTTCTTTTCTTTGGCAATTTTGCTTTTTTTCTTTTCTTTGGCAATTTTGCTTTTTTTCTTTTCTTTGGCATTGGATCTTTCTGTTTATGATGGGGTTGGAGTTGAAAACTGTACCGAAGACGGAAAGGGAAGAGGATTTTTATCTGCATACCGTCTGTGAACCAATTTTTCGGAAATTCTGTTTCGGATATTGTAACGCCATTGTGAGTGCAGTTAACATGCCTTTCTCTGCCCCATGCCTTCCAATCTTCGTCCCAATCTTTGTACCACTCGGGAAATTTTTGGGGGAATTGAAATGGAAATAAGAAAAAAAGGCTAAAGTTTTTGGCTATAATCAATGCGGGTAATACTAGATTTTTTCTAAGAATTGAGTGGGCTAGTAACAAATAACCCCTTATTCCGTGCCCATACGGAATACTATCCCACAGTTCTGCTATTTCTAATCGCTCCTCCTCCGCGTTCTCCGCTTTGGCCTCCGCCGTGTCCTCCCTTTCTAGCGCCCCGTCCTCCCTTTCTTGTGCCCTGTCCTCTCCTTCTTGCGACTCGTCTTCCTCGTAATCCCAAGTTTGCACTTCCGCGCCTTTTCCTATCCAATTCCTAAAGATCCTAAAGATTGGATTCATAAAGATTGGATTCATAATTTTCAGTATTGGGGAAAAAATTGTGTCTATTCTGTCCACAAAAAATGGGGAATGCAGATTTGTTTGAAAAAAGAGTTTCCAACTAAGTGTTTTACGTCTTTGAGCGCGTACGGATCCTTTGATTAAATCTCGATTCAAATCCGATTGTTTCGAATAACGTATTATAATCTCCTCAGTATCTTCATCCTCCGCATTATACTCCGCCTCCTCCCCCCGCTTCGTATAATAGTCCTTCCAATCCAAAATGAATACAGTTTTGAAGATTCTGGAAATAATTTGAGACCAGTCTGGGTCTGGTTCCGACAGGTCCATTTCCTCCGACTCGTCAATCAATTGGTATGTCCATCGAGGAACCGTTTTCCCAATTTCTTTTAGGTCAAGTCCCTCCTCTATGTTTTTTTGAATTGTTTGCTCCTTTGGTTCAGTTGTACTTGTACCGAAGATATATTGCACTTGATTTTCCGAATCCATTTTTCCTTCGTCTGAGAATAAAGATTGTGCCTCAAATGTATCTAGTTTTTGTTCAAATTCTTGGTAATCAGGGAAAAGGCTACCATGAAACTTGTTTCTCCACACTTTTTCGTTGGAATCCCCTGGAGGGGTAATTACAGAATCATTTTCCTTCTCATTTTCCTTTTCCTTCTCATTTTCCTTTTCCTTCTCATTTTCCTTTTCCTTCTCATTTTTCTTTTCCTTCTCATTTTTCTTTTCCTTCTCATTTTTCTTTTCCTTCTCATTTTCCTTCTCATTTTCCTTCTTAACGCTTGGGGTTAATTTTGGGATGGAGATTATTCCGCGAAAAGGCCCATTCAAAAAAGAATCGTACCTTTTAGGCAAGCATTCTTGTGCAGTCTCATCATTACATAATCGAGTCCTTTTTTCGAGTACATCCAGATCAAGAGACCCCCTTTCTAGAGCGTCCATTCGATGGAAAAGTTCGTTGCTCAGGCTATTTCTTTTTTGTTCATTGGTATAAATCCAATGATTATCCAATTCATCAGAGGGGAGTTTTTCGGGTGTGTCCAAAAACCCCTTTCTTTCTAGCATTTCTAAAAAGGTTGACAAACTTGGCGGATATGCAAAAGAGATTCTTTGTTTTCCATCACTTTGGCCTGTAGAAAAAAAATAGTCTGACATTTCAGTTCTTAGAGCCTTTTCAAATCCATCCGTTTTTATATATAGCAATGGTCGATTCCATCGGTTATAGTCGAAAAGAAAAGTCACAAGAGGCATTTCTGAGAAGAAGTCTTTCTTTTCTTTCAGTAGGTTGTTCGAATCTTCTGAAAAAGGGGAAAGGTATGCCTCGGCGGAGCCTTCTTGCCCCTGTTTGTAAGTTGTGTCTCTTTCTACATCTGTTGTGTCTTTTTCTACATCTGTTGTGTCTTTTTCTACATCTGTTGTGTCTTTTTCTACATCTGTTTCGTCCTCACTTTGGCCCGTTGCCGAGGTTTTTTTTTCTTTCTTTTTCGCATCCTCCATCCTAATAGGTGACGGAATTCTACCTAAATAGTAGACCCAGGAGAGAAATAATAGAATGGTAAAGATTCGCTCCAGAGAATTTCGAAAGTCTGCCGCACGGTACCTATTCAATCTAATAGAACGATTTTGCCGTATCCAGAAGAATACCAACTCAAACCCTTTCATGCACAAAATGTGACCAATGAACCAACCAACAAAACTACTTGTTAAAAATAACATCTTGTTGTTGCATCGAAACATATAAATACTGATTACTCGGGGTAAGGTCGAACTCGGCAAAACGAAATGGTTGAATAGTGGAAAAATGACATGAGTAAGGAATATATATTGAGTGTATAAATTACGCATTGCATTTCTTGGGGTCGCTACCGAATCAAAAAAGTCTTTGTCATTGCGCCAAAGGAAATACAGCAAAAAATAGAGTAGCCTTACGAAAGTTATTCTATGTGGTGTGCCCAATGCTAGATGGAGAGGTGCATAATAAATCGATATGAACATGATGAGCTGCCCCATCAGAAAACCAGTTGTTGCGGATACATCCTTCTCGCTTCCTTTTTCCATAACCCGAGCTCGGAGAAGCAAGAGATACGAGGGCCCTATGGTCCCTGCGGTCAGAAATCCATAAAAGAGTCCGGCCACAACGACTGAATTGGTTATCCGCATACAGAAACGAACTACAGTAGCGAGTTGAAAAATGTTCATTGAGAGAACCTCTTTGGTTTGTTTGATATATTCTGAAGGGAATAGTTATATTCTAGAGAATCGACTAAGACAGTTCTGAGAATTTCCTTTAAATACTTCGACTTCCGATCCTTATATTCTATATACAGAATATGGATCTCCATTATCGAATCCAAACGGATACGTATTTTCTGGAATCGTTTCTCTACCTTTCCTTTCGGGTCCTTTTTTTTTCTTTTCTCGGATTTTCTGGAATCGTTTCTCTACCTTTCCTTTCGGGTCCTTTTTTTTTCTTTTCTCGGATTTTATGGAATCGTTTCTCTACCTTTCCTTTCGGGTCCTTTTTTTTTCTTTCACTTGGACCCTTCTGAGAGTTATTCTATGCGGTGTACCCAATGCTAGACGGAGAGGTTCATAGGAAATCGATATGACCATGATGAGCTGCCCCATCCGAAAACCAGTTGTTGTGGCCCGAACTTCATATAATAGATATATGAAGAGTCCGGCCACAACGAATGCATTGGTTATCCACATACAGAAACGAACTACAGTAGCGAGTTGAAAAACGTTCATTGCGATAAAATGACCTCTTGTGTTTGTTAGGTGTCTGTCGGAGGGGAATAGCTATAATCTAGAATCTAGAGACTCGACTAAGACAGTTCTGAGAATTTCCTTTAAATACTTCTACTTCCGTTTCTTCAATCACATTTATGTTCTATATAGATATACATTATCGAATCCAAATGGATTTGATGTACTCTTTTCTCTATCTTTCTTGTCCTCTCTTCCACTTTCATTGACTTTCATTAGGGAAATTCCATCCGTGACTCTTTGACCCAAATTTGGTCAAAAAAAGGATCAAATAGCTAGAATAGGGGAGCCTAAGAAAATAAAAAAAAGAAAATCAGGAAGGCCAAAAAAACAAGAACTTGGGGACGTAAACTCCAACGAATCAATGAAATGCAAATTTGTGTGATTTGTATTTTCAAAAAAAGAAAAACCCGAAAAGCTTTTAGCCATTTTGGAAAGACCTGTAATACGTTCTTTCGATTCATTTTTCGTACCTCCTGATCGCATTGATCATACATTATACCTATTTGTATTTGATTGAATGAATTATTAGCTTTGTTTAAGTCTCTTCGAATCTGAATATCACGGAGCAAATCCTCTATTTTGCTCGCCGAATAAGTAACTCAAACTAACAAGATTCATTGCCCAGAATCATGTCTCGAATCAAATTTCTTTATTATTTATCTAGATATATACCCGATCCACCCCCCATTTCCAATTGGATGCCAGTCAAAGCATATCCTAAAAAGACTTGGCTCGCTTTTTTTGTCCCGGTCTGGTCAAATACTTGAACGTTCGATCTATTCGAGTACCAATACCTTTTTTTGTTCTGGACTTGTGAGATTTGAGTCAATAAAATGGAGTAAAGCAGCGTTTTTGTTCCTATTGAAAGCAAATAAATCCAGATTGCAGAGGCGTTATTGGTCAATGATGCTTGAACATGAACTTGTTTTGAGTGCCTTTTTCTTTTCTATCGGTATTTATGGATTGATCACAAGTCGAAATATGGTTAGAGCATTTATGTGTCTTGAGCTTATACTGAATGCGGTAAATTTGAATTTCGTAACATTTTCTGATTTCTTTGATAGTCGCCAATGAAAAGGAGACATTTGCGCGATTTTTGTGATAGCTATTGCAGGCGCTGAAGCCGCTATTGGACCTGCGATTGTTTCGTCAATTCATCGTAACAGAAAATCCACTCGTATCAATCAATCGAACTTGCTGAATAAATAGCGGGAATCATCTAACTACTGAATAGACTATTCACCAATTCAAATTGGTATGTACGATAGAAACAAACATAGGCCCATGTTTACTAAAACGTAATAAATCAAAGTATCTTGGACCGCTCTCATGAGCAGATCCAGAAGTAGATTGATTCGAAATCGATTCTGGTAAACCCTCGATTCGTCTGGTGTCTACCATATAGGATTCCTTTATGATTTTACTAGATCGAAACTTTATGATGTTCAAAAAGTGGATAGCTACCATGTCACATTCAGTAAAGATTTATGATACATGTATAGGGTGTACTCAATGTGTGCGAGCCTGCCCCACAGATGTATTAGAAATGATACCTTGGGACGGATGTAAAGCTAAGCAAATTGCTTCTGCCCCAAGAACAGAAGACTGTGTAGGTTGTAAGAGGTGTGAATCCGCTTGTCCAACCGATTTCTTGAGTGTCCGGGTTTATTTATGGCATGAGACAACGCGAAGCATGGGGCTAGCTTATTGATACGTTCTAGAAAACGCTACTTGAACCCATTTTTTTCTCCTTACCGACAAAAACCCGTACTCGATCAAAAAGATTATTTCGAGCACGGGTTTTTTGGTCAAAGTTTATCTTGTCTTTACCACAAATTCTTTTCCTTGGTTAACAATAATTGTGATTTTTCCGATATCGGCGGGTTCTTCTATTTTCTTTTTTCCTCATAGGGGAAATAAGATGATTCGGTGGTATACTCTCTCTATATGCACAATAGACCTACTTCCAATGACCTATGCATTCTGTTATCATTTCCAATTTGACGATCCCTTAATCCAATTAGAAGAGGATTTTCGATGGATCCATTTTTTGGATTTTCACTGGAGACTCGGAATCGATGGAATTTCCATAGGACCCGTTTTCCTGACGGGATTCATCACTACTTTAGCGAATTTAGCGGCTCGGCCAGTGACTCGGGAGTCACGATTGTTCCATTTTCTGATGTTAGCAATGTACAGCGGCCAAATAGGATCATTTTCTTCTCGAGATCTTTGACTTTTTTTTTCTCATGTGGGAGTTAGAATGAATTCCTGTTTACCTACTTCTATCCATGTGGGGAGGAAAGAAACGTTTGTACTCAGCTACAAAGTTTCTTTTGTACACTGTGGGGGGTTCCGTTTTTCTATTAATGGGAGTTCTGGGCATGGGTTTCTATGGTTCCAACGAAGCAACCTTCCATTTCTCAGCGAATCAATCGTATCCGGTGGCATTGGAAATACTATTTTTGATTTCTTATTACTTATGCTGTCAAATCACCGATTATACCCTTACATACATGGTTACCAGATACCCATGGGGAGGCACATTACAGTACGTGTATGCTTCTAGCCGGAATCTTATTCCAAATGGGAGCGTATGGATTGGTTCGGATCAATAGGGAATTCTTACCCCACGCTCATTCTCTATTTTCTCCCTGGTTGATGATACTAGGTACAGTTCAAATAATCTATGCAGCTTCAACATCTCCTGGCCAACGCAATTTCAAAAAGAGAATAGCGTATTCTTCTGTATCTCATATGGGTTTTACAATTCTAGGAATTGTTTCTATAACCGATACAGGACTAAATGGAGCCATCTTACAAATCATTTCTCACGGATTTATTTTATTGGTGGTGCGCTTTTTTTCTTGGCAGGAACGAGTTACGATAGAATACCTCTTATTTATCTCGACGAAATAGGCGGAATAGCTATCCCAATGCCTAAAATATTTACAATGTTCAGTAGCTTCTCGATGGCTTCTCTTGCATTGCCGGGAATGAGTGGTTTTGTTGCCGAATTGGTAGTCTTTTTTGGAAGAATTACCAGTCCAAAATCTCTTTGAATGCCAAAAAGACTCATTACTTTTGTAATGGCAATTGGAATGCTAGTAACTCCTATTTATTCATTATCTATGTCACGCCAGATGTTCTATGGATACAAGCAATTTCCCGCCCCAAACTCTTCTTTTTTGGATTCTGGACCACGAGAACTTTTTGTTTCGATCTGTATCTTTCTACCCGTAATAGGGATTGGTATTTCTCCGGATTTCCTTCTCTCACTATCCGTTGACAAGGTAGAAGCTCTCCTATTTACTTTTATAGATAAGATAGTTTTCATGAATAAGATAGCAAATCATGCTATGATTTCAAAAACCATTCGCTGGACAATGAAAAAAAAGAAGTCTTATTTTTCCTTATCTTAAGGAAAAATAAACTGAAGTCCATTCGAATCAGATACGTTTGGAGTTTTTGAGAACCATTTGAATCACTACTGGATTCAAATGGTTCTCAAAAACTCACACAAACTTCAGACTATGTTCCTATAGATTGGGTCGCTTCTTCAATTCGATGTTAATGGGAATGAGCCATAACTATGGAATCCTATTCCTAATAGATTGACCCCAAAATAACATATCCAAATTATAAGAAATCCAAGAGAAGCCACAATTGCGGAATTCGTGCCTTGAACATTTTGATTTGTTCTCATATGTAAATAAATTGCAAATAGGGTCCAAGTAATAAATGCCCAAGTTTCCTTGGGATCCCAATTCCAATATGACCCCCATGCCTCATTAGCCCATACCGCGCCCGAAAGAATACCTATGGTTAAAAAGAGAAACCCTAGACTAATGACACGATAACTCCAACGATCCAATTGCTGAATCAACTGATACATGTGATAATTTCGAAATGAAAGAAAAAAAGTGTTTCGTAAAACACTGCCTCTTTCATTTGCGTATTGGATCTCATCAAAAACAAATGACCCTGTTAATAAATGATTTTGTTTGCCAAAAATATCTATGCGTGTTCGAAATGTAATGACTAGAAGCGCTACTGAGAATAACGAGCCGCATAAAAGAGCTGCATAGCTCAATACCATCATACTTACGTGCATCATTAACCACTGAGATTGGAGAGCAGGTACTAATATTGTGGATTGATGCATTTCTGCGAAAAGACCTGAAGTAACAAAGCCTTGAGTCAAAATAGTACTTGGCGCGGTTATTGCGCTTAAATGGGTTTTTTGGTTCCTAAAATGTGGAACCCTATGAATAATGGAAAAACCCCACGAAAGAAACATTACTGATTCATATAAATCACTTAAGGGGAAATGTCCCGAAGAAATCCAACGAGTAACTAACAATCCTGTTATACAGAAAAAGGTAACTCTCATGCCTTTTTCTGAGGAATTAGAGAGTCCTAGCGTTTCGTAGACTACTAATAAGGTTAGTAAATAAATACTAATTACAATTGAAACGATCGAAAAAGAAATGTGAGTGAATATATGTTGTAAAGTCGAGACTATCATAAACAAATCCTAAAATAAAAAAGAAAAGGGGGATCCTTCCAGACTAGAATGGAAATCCGGAATTCCATTCATTATAGGATTTATTGTATCTCTTTTCGAAGATGCCGCCACTCGGACTCGAACCGAGATGCTCTAGCACTGCTTCCTAAGAGCAGCGTGTCTACCAATTTCACCATAGCGGCTTACTCGAAAACATAATAGCCCATCCCTATTCAATCGTCGAGATTCTAAGGAGTCAATTCAATCACATCTTTTTTAGGGAATCTGACAATCAATGAAAAAACACTCGTTTCAATTACTAATTGAACGTTCCCCAATCATTAGTATTGTGGGATCGTAGGGTGTTAGGTTTCACTTTCACAAAGAGCTTTCCATTGGTTTCACTTTGCCTGGAATGGAAATGCAGCAGTTGGAACTAGATAGTTCTGTCCTCTATCCAGGCATAGAACTAAAAGGTTTCAATCTTTCTCGGAATTTTAGCGTACTTCAAAAAAAAAAAGATTCTATATTTCTGAAGAAAAGAAAGCTCTCAAGATCTATATCTCTATATAGATATAGATCTTGATGGATTCCACAGCCCAAATATAGGACCCTTATTTGGACTCCATATTAGGAATCCCTAATCCAAAAAAATCCTTCCTAAAGGAAAAAGAAGACTTTTCTTTTAGTTAGTGTATTATGAAAAGTGAATCGATGAGGAAAATGACAACCCCCATCTCACAAATTCGAAAAACCTACTAAAAAGAAAGCGAAAACTTTGTATCTTGTCCTTCACTACTTCGTCAAAAAATGGAGAATACAGTAAGCGGAGGACTTTCTTATTCTGCTTCTACATACCGCAATAACCAGTCCCGTCTCGTATTGATCCGTTGAAAAGAAAAATATGAGTTAATGGGAATCCTTCATTTTCAAAATGACAATACCATTCAGGGAGTCATATTGATTCAGATTCTTCCAAGACTTGGTTCTTTTTTTTTTTTTTGTCGTAAAAAATCTCGCATTCCCGGTAAAACAAAATTTCGAATTCCCGGTAGAAAGAGATTTCGCTAATGAAAATGCTTTTCTGGCTGCCCAATACCCCTTTCTTTTCCAAATATTTTTACGAATACGCTTTTTTGACAGAGAAGTACGTTTCTTTGGAACCGCCATTCAAAAATGAGGAGGTTGCTCATTGTTTAGAGTTGGATGTGAAAGACATGTATTGTTCGGATTATTCTTTTTATTTTATTCTATTTATTCCCTAGATGATACTATACTTCCTTGATACCATACAATAGAGATACGCGTGCCTCGCATAGAATATTCCTAGGTAAAAAATGGGATAGGTTCTTTTTTATTTTAGGGGAACCTTTTTTACAACATACAATATCCGAAGAAAGAAGAATTCCTACTGATTGGTACCTTTCTATCCGAACCCTCATTCGAATCTATATCGTAAGAGAGGTTTTCGAATTCCCCCTAAATACTTAGTTCCACTATAGCTCGTCCGGGGTCGCCGGGGAGCTCTCGTCCTGCCCCGCAGCGCTGGATTCTCCTTCTCCTGGCGCAGTGAGCCGGTTTCTTGAACCTGAAGACGCGCCTTTAATTGGGCTTCCTTGTGGAGCCGCAGGGTGATTGACCTTTGGCTCAACTTAACCCCGGGAATTTGACTGCTCCTGCGGAGGGAATAGCAGCAGCCTTCTGGGCCCTCTCTAGTAACTCGGCCTTCTCTTTTTCTAAGACGGAAATTTCTTCGAGTAAGACGGAAATCGATTCCTCCAATTTTTTTTTCGGCGGTTGAGTTCGCTTGTCAACTAGTCATCCCTTCTTTTCACTAAATCCCTCGGGCGCTCGACCTGCTTTAAGGAGGAAAGTCGTGCGTTTCGCAGGGTCTATCCTTTGTGTAGTTTGGTAGATAGTTCTATGAATTCGAATTGGTTTGCTGACACTTGGTCAGTCTTAGTTTTGATTTCCAGATCTATCTCCTCGAGTTGAGTCGCCATGAGTTCAGTCTCCGCGAGTTCACCCTCTTCCATCCCACCCTCCTTCATTTCAGTCTCTTCCATCTCACCCTCCTCCATTTAGGTCGGAAGATCCCGAACCCAAATAGTCGCTGCAGGACCCGGCGGATTCGAAGAATCTTTCGGGAAGAAAAAACCCCAAAAGAAATTCACACTCCCAAAGAACCCCCAACACAATACGGCCCCTCTAAGAAAGAGAGATCACAGAGTTTTCAACATGGTCATTTTTTTCACTCTTGAGCCGAAGCTCCCTAGAGAATGAAAATGGTTAATGAGATTAAGGTTGAAATATCATAACCCGGTGAATTCCATAATTTCGAATTTTATGGATCCTGTGTGTGATTGAATTGAATGTTTGTTTCTCTTTTCGATCTGTCTCAGATCAAAAGAGATTTTTGTGGTTAGTATCTATCTATTTTATAGAAATAGATAGACCTCTTTCCGTTTTGGATCATGGATAAACAGATCTATTTATCCATGATAAAATCATACCTCGCCAATATTATCAACATGCCAATAGGAAGGTTGCAACCACCAAAATGGCATAAAACCAAAAAGATTCGCCCTTGATTTAGTATCTCGCTAAATAAAAGGGCGAAAAAGCTCAAAAATACCCATAGGGACAGGGGGGAAGAAATCCCCCCCCTTTCATAGATCAAATCCGTTTTTTTCCTTTTCTCGGATTTTTTGGGGGTTTCGGCTCCCTTTACGGGGGGAAGAAAAGCCCCCAAAGGCAAATAAGAGCATTTAAGAATTGGGTTACCAGAACCAAGAAGAGAAGAAAGACCCTTTACTCTCGGTCCTTATGTTCTAGATTCGATATACAGAATATGGATCTCCATTATCGAATCCAAATGGATACGGATTTTATGGACCTGAGCTTGTCGGGTCCCGTGTTTTTGCACGCTTCTCAGAGTTATTCTATGCAGTGGACCCAATCCTAGACGAAGAGGTTCATAGGAAATCGAGATGACCATGATGAGCTGCCCCATCCGAAAACCAGTTGTTGTGGCCCGAATTTTGTATAATAGATATACGAAGAGTCCGGCCACAACGACTGAATTGGTTATCCAGATAAAGAAACGAAGGACAGTAGCGAGTTGAAAAATGTTCATTGAGAGAACCTCTTTGGTTTGTTTGATATATTCTGTCTGAAGGGAATAGTTATATTCTAGAGAATCGACTAA